ATAGGTAATAATGAGATCACCATTTTAGGAAATGATGCGGAGATGAGTACTGACATTGATCCGCAAGAAGCTCAGCAAGCTCTTGAAATAGCTGAAGCTAACTTGAGTAGAGCTGAGGGTAAGAGACAAGCAATTGAAGCGAATCTAGCTCTCAGACGAGCTAGGACACGAGTAGAGGCTGTAAATGCTATTTCCTCCTAGTCAAGTCAATACATCAAAATAATCAAAAGAAGTTCTTTAGAACTGTATTATTATACACCACATTTTTATTCTGCCAATTGAACACAATCAAGTCTAATCTGATATAACGAAAAAAAAAAAGAAAATGGGTAGAAAAACTTATTAGATATCACTCAATTGGCTTCGGTATCTAATAAGTTCTACCTACTATTGGATTTGAACCAATGACTCCCGCCGTATGAAAGCAATACTCTAACCACTGAGTTAAGTAGGTTATTTATCACCAAAAAAAGGACCCATCACTTATAGGATTATAAGTGGAATATTATTTCTAAGCAATACCAATCTGTTAACAGTAGACGGATCAGAGAGCTATCATGTGGGATTATGGAATATCCATCTTGACAAGAAATTATCCATATGTTAATATATCTATGACAAGGGCTATAGCTCAGTTAGGTAGAGCGCCTCGTTTACACGTGCGCCAATGCTTTTCAAGGGAGCCCATTATGCAATGCAAGAAACATAATTGATCTTATTGACAAATCGATGTCTTACTCCATAGATTCGAGGGAACAAGAGAACAATAGCCTGACAAATATTGGTTTCGGTCCGATTCAGGTGCCAAATCAAATAGAACCCGCCATTGATTTGATAGTTGATAAGGTAAATACCCAGTCCATTCAATGCTAGGCATAATGAGTATAAGGGCCTCAAACTCAAAATAACCTTTTTTCGTCCTATGAACTTTAAGGTGTATGAAGTCTCATATTCGACTCTTGCAGCGTAGCGATAGAGACTCCATCTAACTTAGTTTGATCTAGGCCGAAGGCAGACCTAAGTCAAGGTAACCCTTCTTTGAAACACTTTGGTATTGCTCCTAGATCAGAATACAAATGATGAATCAGAGCATATGGAGCCATCTCATTATTTTCCTGTAAAGAAAAATATGGTGGACTAACTGATCTTTACATCAGTTTATGAAAGAGCCCAATGCAACAAAATGCATGTTGGGTCTTTGAAACAGTTCGAATCATTTCGATAATAATCAGTTTGATCTGTTTTACCGAGAAGGTCTACGGTTCGAGTCCGTATAGCCCTAATACATTCTATTTTAGTTTAGTATAGTTTTCATTTCCTCATTAGTACTTGTTTATAGACTGGCCGGTTGGTTGGTCCAAAAGTATTACCACATGTTCATGTAAATACATAGGGACAGGAAAATAAAAACAATAAATAAAAAACAATAATTCATTCCAATAGATCTAATCAGTATTTGTAAAATCTCGGATAAAATACTTATCTTCCTTCATTAATCTTCGTGGATGGATTACATATGACCTTTTTCCTCTTTTCCTGTCCATGATTAAAGAGTTAGTGATATATTTTTGCGTTGGTATATCGAATCCGGTCAATTTATGAAGTGAGAATCATGACATGATTCTGTCTAAAAACTTCAACAGTCACATAGATCTAGGACCTATTCTTTTCTTGTATTTGTTTTGTGGAGTCGCCTGACTAATCGCTTTTTGGCAGAACAACAACCCCAATTGATTGATTCAGAGATAATGCAGAGATAATGAATTGGTCCTAAATGTATCAATTTCCTTCTTCTATATTCTATGAGTTGAGTTGGTTTTGGGATTTGGTCTGTCAAATCATTCGATAATGTCTAATTCTTTCTATTACTATTAGAAGTATCTTTATTATGTAGATTAGATAATTTACGATTCCGTCTATTATACCACTCTGTGGTATGTTTCATTGTGTAATGTAGGTTTGCTGTAAAACAAACCTTTTTCTTGTAATGAAATCCAACCCATCGGGTGGTCTTACTATTACTAAGTGTTATTGCCGTAACAAAACAAACAAGTATTTTGGTTCATTCCAAATCGTGATCTTTCTTTAGTACTCGAGATTGGTCTGAAATGGAATGACTCTTTTTTTTTTTCATTCTAACTCTAATGAAATAACTCGATTCTTTTTATTTTATTTCTGAGAGGGTCAGTCGGTATAGTACAAGAAAAAAGTTTCGAATTTTTTTGTATAGAAAGATATGAGTTATTATATGTAAACTCGCAACTCAACGGATTGAATCAAATCAATTAAGGAAAATAGAAATCAAATCCAGGATAAGGAAAGGAGAAAAAATATAATCGTTCGGTGCTTTAGATTATGTTTATGTAATGTATTCGTATCAAATCAATAGAAGCAATGATCCTATACACAGATATTAATGAAAAAAAAAATACTTCGAAAAGAATATGCTAGAAATCCCTAGATATTTTACCCCATATCATATGACTACTGAAATTTTTTC